ATTCAAATGATGAATCACAGAGCACATGGAGCCATCTTATTATCTTCCCATAAAGAAAAAATATGGTGGACTAACTGATCTTTACATCAATCAGTTGATGAAAGAGCCCAATGCAACAAAATGCATGTTGGGTCTTTGAAACAGTTCGAATCATTTCGATAATAATCAGTTTGATCTGTTTTACCGAGAAGGTCTACGGTTCGAGTCCGTATAGCCCTAACACATTCTATTTTTGTATAGACATTCTATTTTAGTTTAGTATAGTTTTCATTTCCTCATTAGATTAGTACTTGTTTATGGACTGACCGGTCTATTTGTCCGTAGAAATGAAAGCATTACCACATGCTCATGTGAATACATAGGGACAGGAAAATAAAAACAATAATTCATTCCAACGAATCCAATCGCTATTTGTAAAATCTAGGATAATATCCTTCTTCCTTCATCTTCACGGATGAATTACATATGACTTTTTTCCTGTCCATGATCAAAGAGTTACGGATATACTTTTGTTTTGGTATACCCAATCTCAGTCAATGAAAATCATGACATGCTCCTCCGTCTAAAAACTTTATCCTGACCCAGCCAAATGGAATCCTAAGTTACACAGATCTAGTACCTATTCTTTTCTTGATCTTGTATTTGTAGAAATCCCTCGACTTCAACTAATTCTTTTTTGGCCGAACAACAAACAAATTGGTTGTTTCAAATATAATGCAGAGATAATGAATTGGTCCTTAATGTATCAACGTTCCTTCGTCTATATTCTATGAGTTGGGTTGGTTTGGGGATTTGGTCTGTCGAATTGTTCGACAATGTGTGATTCTTTCTATTAGAAGTATCTTATGTAGATCATTTATGATTCCACGAATTCTATCACTCTGTGCTATTTTTCATTGTGTAGCGTAAGTTTGTTCCAAAATAAACCCCCCGAAACCTAGCCCCTCGGTTGGTCTTACTAAGTGCTATTGCCGTAACAAGGATTTTTGTTCATCCCAAATCGCGGTCTTTCTTTAGTACTAGATTCTTTTTATTTCTGAGAGGATCCGGGGGTATAGTACAGATTCCAAGTTTCGGATTTTTTTGGTATTGAAAGATATGAGTTGTTATATGGAAAGGTTCCTCGCAACTCAACGGATTGAATCAAATCAATAAAGTAAGGAAAATAGAAATGAAATCTAGGACAAGGAAGGGAGATAAAATAGAATTGTTCGATGTATTAGATTATGTTTATGTATTCCTATCCAATCAATAGAAGCAATGATTCTCCGTCTGGATTTTAATGAAAAGAATACTTCGAGTAGAATATGCTAGAAATCCCTAGACATTTTACCCCATATGACTACAGAAAATTTTTTTTGCATTAATTTTTAAAATGAAAATTATATTATGTATAAAATTAACTATAAAAAAACATAGTTATAAACATATTATATTATATTTTAAATATAGTTATACTAATACTATTAGTATTATTTCTGATTTTATTTAATTTATTAGTATTATACTATATTTAGTATTTGTATTTAATTCCTTTTTTAGGGAGAAACCGAGACAAAATAAGAGAGTTTTGTTTGTGTAAGAGCATCCTATATCTACACCATATCTAAATGGAATCGAAATACAAAAAAATGTAAGTGGAGTTCCGTTGTATGAATCTTTAAACAAGACATGCCCCATAGCAAACAAACTCTAAACTATGGGGTTTGATTTGATCAAACAAAATTTCTTTTTTCACCTAAGATGGGTGGTGGATGAATTGACAGGTTCAATTCAAATCAAAAATGCAGCCTATTCCACATTAATAAATAGGAGTACATTTATGTTTCTGCTTCACGAATATGATATTTTCTGGGCATTTCTAATAATATCAGGTGCTATTCCTATTTTAGCATTTGTAATTTCCGGAGTTTTAGCCCCGATTAGTGAAGGACCAGAGAAGCTCTCTAGTTATGAATCGGGTATAGAACCCATGGGAGACGCTTGGTTACAATTCCGAATCCGCTATTACATGTTTGCTCTAGTTTTTGTTGTTTTTGATGTTGAAACGGTCTTTCTTTATCCATGGGCAATGAGTTTCGATGTATTGGGCGTATCCGTATTTATAGAAGCTTTCATTTTCGTGCTTATCCTAATTGTTGGTTCAGTTTATGCATGGCGAAAAGGAGCATTGGAATGGTCTTAGCTGAATATTCAGACAATCAAAAAAAAAAAAAGGAAGGAAAAGATTACATTGAGACAGTTATGAATTTGATTGATTTTCCGTTACTTGACCAAACAACCCCCAATTCAGTTATTTCAACTACATCGAATGATCTTTCGAATTGGTCAAGACTCTCCAGTTTATGGCCTCTTCTCTATGGTACCAGTTGTTGTTTTATTGAATTTGCTTCATTAATAGGCTCGCGATTCGACTTTGATCGTTATGGATTAGTACCAAGATCGAGTCCTAGGCAAGCAGACCTAATTTTAACCGCCGGGACAGTAACAATGAAAATGG